GGAGACTATCTAATAGTAAGAAGGTTAAAAAAAGAATTTTTTTTTCTATACATTCGAACCACTGTTGGTCATATTTCTCTTTATCGAGAAATCGAAGAAGCCATGCAGGGATTTTCTCAGGCCTGTTCATATGGTACCTAACTAGGTTAAGGAATTCTACGATACTAGTACAAATTCAGATCTCTTCGCCTCAATTAGGTGCACTGTTCTGAAATTGATACGGGAAGCAAGATCAAGAAAAATAAGTTTTTTAATCACTAAAACCCATTGTCGAATCCGACTCAGCAGAATATGGAGGTACTTATGGCAGAACGTGACAATCTGGTATTTCACAATAAAGTGATAGACGGAACTGCCATGAAACGACTTATTAGTAGATTAATAGATCACTTCGGAATGGCATATACATCCCACATCTTGGATCAAGTAAAGACTTTGGGTTTTCAACAAGCTACTGCTACATCCATTTCATTAGGAATTGATGATCTTTTAACAATACCCTCGAAGAGATGGCTCGTTCAAGATGCTGAAGAACAAAGTTTTCTTTTGGAAAAACACCATCATTATGGGAATGTACACGCGGTAGAAAAATTACGCCAATCTATTGAAATCTGGTATGCCACAAGTGAATATTTGCGACAAGAAATGAATCCTAATTTTAAGATGACTGATCCCCTTAATCCAGTTCATATGATGTCTTTTTCAGGAGCCAGAGGAAATGCATCACAAGTACATCAATTAGTTGGTATGAGAGGATTAATGTCGGACCCTCAAGGCCAAATGATTGATGTACCCATTCAAAGTAATTTACGCGAAGGACTTTCTTTAACAGAATATATCATTTCTTGTTACGGAGCCCGGAAAGGGGTTGTGGATACTGCCGTACGAACATCAGATGCTGGATATCTCACGCGCAGACTTGTTGAAGTAGTTCAACACATTGTTGTACGCCGAACCGATTGTGGTACTGTCCGTGCTATTTCTGTGAGTCCTCCAGATGGAATGATACCAGAAAGGATTTTTATCCAAACATTAATGGGTCGTGTATTAGCGCATGATATATATATTGGCACCCGGTGTATTGCCACCCGAAATCAAGACATTGGGATTCGACTTATAAATCAATTCATAACCCTTCGCGTACAACCGATAGCTATTCGAACTCCTTTTACTTGTCGGAGTGCATCTTGGATTTGTCGACTATGTTATGGCCGGAGTACTACTCATGGCGACCTGGTTGAATTGGGGGAAGCTGTAGGTATTATTGCGGGCCAATCGATTGGCGAACCGGGGACTCAATTAACACTAAGAACTTTTCATACGGGTGGAGTATTCACAGGTGGTACTGCAGAACATGTGCGAGCCCCGTCGAATGGAAAAATAAAATTCAATATGGATTTTGTTCATCCGACACGTACACGCCACGGGCATCCCGCATTTCTATGTTCTCTAACTTTGTTAGTAACTATTGAGAATGAAAATATTCGGCACGATGTAAATATTCCACCTCAAAGTTTTCTTTTAGTTCAAAATGATCAATATGTCCAATCAGAACAAGTGATTGCGGAAATCCGCGCGCGAACATCTACTTGGAATTTTAAAGAGAAAGTTCGAAAACATATTTATTCTCACTCAGACGGAGAAATGCACTGGAGCATCGATGTGCATCATGCACCCGAATTTACATACGGTAATGTTCATCAATTACCAAAACCAAGCCATTTATGGATATTATTAGGAGGACCATTCCAATCCAGTTTAGTCTCACTTTCACTACACAAGGATCAAGATCAAATGAGTACGCATTCTTGGTCTATCAACAGAAGATCCACTTCGAACCTCTCAGGAACAAATAAGCGTTCGGGACAAAAATTACTTACTTTTCCGGATAAAGTCAAAAAAGACAATAGGATTTCTTATTATTCAGAGCTTGGCCAAATTATCTCTACTGGTCGTTGTAATCTCAATGCTACACCCATTCTGTACCCGAATTATGCTTTATTCTCAAAGAGGCGAAGGAATAGATTCATCATTCCACTTCAATCTATTCAAGAAGGGGAGAGTGTACTAAAATCTCCTTCAGGCCTCTCGGTTGAAATCCCTAAAAACAGTATTTTCCGTAGAAATAGCATTCTTGCTTATTTCGACGATCCTCGATACAGAAGAAAGAGTTCGGGTATTATTAAATATGGAACTCTGGAAATGCATTCAATCGTCAAAAAAGAGGATTTAATTGAGTATCAAGGAGGCAAGGAAGTTCGGAAAAAATACCAAATGAAAGTCGATCCACTTTTTTTCATTCCCGAGGAAGTGCATATCTTATCCGGATCTTCTTCCATAATGGTACGGAACAATAGTATTATTGGCGTAGATACACCCATAACTTTAAACATCAGAAGCCGAGTAGGTGGTTTGGTCCGAGTGGAGAGGAAAAAAAAAAAAATTGAACTTAAAATACTTGCCGGAGATATCCATTTTCCCGGCGAGATGGATAAGATATCCCGACATAGCGGCGTTTTGATAAGACCCGGAACAAAAAAAAAAAATGACAAGCAATCCAAAAACAGGAAAAATTGGATCTATGTTCAACGGATCTTACCTAGTAAGAAAAAGTCTTTTGTTTTGGTTCGACCTGTCGTCACATATGAAATAAAGGATGGTCTAACTTTAGCAACGCTTTTCCCCCTCGACCTATTGCAGGAAAGGGATAATGTTAAACTGCGAGTTGTTAATTATATCCTTTATGGGAATGGTAAACCAATTCGAGGAATTTCGCATACCACTATTCAATTAGTTCGCACTTGTTTAGTATTGAATTGGGAGCAAGGCAAAAAAAGTTCTTCGAGTCAAGAAGCTCGTGCTTACTTTGTTGAACTAAGGTCAAAGGGGTTGATTCGACATTTTCTAAGACTCAACTTAGTGAAATCCACTATTTCTTATAACGGAAAAAGAAATGATCCGCAGGTCTCAGGACGGGTCTCTGCAAATGGATCAGATTGCACCAATATCAATCCATTTTATGCCCTTTATTCCAAGCCAAGAAGTAAACAACCCCTTAATCAAAAGGAACGAACTATTCATACGCTGTTGAATAGAAATACAGGATTCCAATCGTTGCTAATTCTGTCATCATCCAATTGTTTTCGGATGGATCCATTCCGCGATGTAAAATATCCAAATTTTAGAAAAGAAGCACTTCGAATTCCAAAAGATCTTCTAATTCCAATTAAAAATTCGACGGGTCTTTTAGGAACAGTATTTCTACTTACGAATGTTTATGCATTTTACCATTTAATAACTCATAATCAGCAAAACGATTTGCAACTTTCCAATTTAAAACCGACTTTTCAAGTAATTAAATTGAAATCTTATTTAATCGATGAAGGGGATAAAATTTATAACCCAGATCCTGCAAGTGCCATTATTTTCAATTGGAATTGGTACTTTCGCCATACCAATTATAGTCAAGAAAGATCTAGAATAATGAGTCTTGGGCAGTTTATTTGTGAAAATATATGTCTCGCCCCAAACGCACCACACCCAAAATCGGGTCAAATTATACTTATGGAAGTTGATTCTGTAGTAATACGATTGGCTAAGCCTTATTTGGCCGCTCCGGGAGCAACCGTTCATGGCCATTATGGGGAAATCCTGTCTAAAGGAGATAGTTTAATTACCTTTATATATGAAAAATCGAGATCTGGTGATATAACCCAGGGACTTCCAAAAGTAGAACAGGTGTTAGAAGTTCGTTCAATTGATTCAATATCGATGAATTTAGAAAAGAGGGTTGAGGGTTGGAACGAATGTATAACAAGAATTCTTGGAATTCCATGGGCATTCTTAATTGGCGCTGAACTAACTATAGTGCAAAGTCGTATCTCTTTGGTTAATAAGATTCAAAAGGTTTATCGATCCCAGGGGGTGCAGATTCATAATAAGCATATAGAAATTATTGTACGGCAAATAACATCAAAGGTGTTGGTTTCGGAAGATGGAATGTCTAATGTTTTTTTACCCGGAGAACTAATTGGGGTGTTGCGAGCAGAACGAATGGGGCGCGCGTTGGAAGAAGCGATTTGTTACCGAGCGCTTTTATTGGGAATAACTCGAGCATCTCTCAATACTCAAAGTTTCATATCTGAAGCCAGTTTTCAAGAAACGGCTAGAGTTTTAGCAAAAGCAGCCCTCCGCGGTCGAATCGATTGGTTGAAAGGCCTGAAAGAGAATGTTGTTTTGGGGGGTATGATACCTGTTGGTACCGGATTAAAAGGATTAGCGCACCCTTCAAATTCAAAAAAGGGACCTTTTGAAAAACAAAAAGATCTCTTCCAAGGGGAAATGAGAGATATTTTGTTTCACCACCGATCTTTATAGGATGGAATCGTTCGTAAAACCGGATTTCTCTTTTTGAATATCCGTATTTGGTCCATTTTTGGAAAAAAAAATAGTAAAGAAAGCAATCGAATTTCTGGCTTGTTCAGTCTATCTACGGCCAATCTACGGTAGAAGAGAAGGTTCCATCGGAACAATTAGTTCTTTTTTTTTCAGGGTTCTTCTTCGTTTTTTTAAGGGAGATTGTGGGGAAATGACAAGAAGATATTCGAACGCCGACTTAGAAGAAATGCTAGAGGCAGGAGTTCATTTTGGCCATGGCACTAGTAAATGGAATCCAAAAATGGCACCTTATATTTCTGCAAAGCGTAATGGTATTCATATTACAAATCTTACTAGAACTGCTCGTTTTTTATCCGAAGCATGCGATTTGGTTTTTGATGCTGCAAGGAAGGGGAAACAATTCTTGATTGTTGGGACCAAAACTAAAGCAGCTGATTCAGTAGCACGGGCTGCAGTAAGGGCACGGTGTCATTGTGTTAATAAAAAATGGCTTGGCGGAATGTTAACGAATTGGTCCACTACAGAAACGAGACTTCAGAAGTTCAGGGACTTGAGAATGGAACAAAAAACGGGAAGAATCAACCGGCTTCCAAAAAGAGATGCGGCTATGTTGAAAAGACAATTATCTCGCTTGCAAACATATCTGGGCGGGATAAAATATATGACAGGATTGCCCGATATTGTAATCATCGTTGATCAGCATGAAGAATATACGGCCCTGCGGGAGTGTATCACTCTGGGAATTCCAACAATTTCTTTAATCGATACAAATTGTGATCCTGATCTTGCCGATATTTCAATTCCAGCGAATGATGACGCTATATCTTCAATCCGCTTAATTCTTAACAAATTAGTATTTGCAATTTGTGACGGCCGTTCTAACTATTTAAGAAATACTCAATTAAATTAATAATAAGAGAAAAATATTGATTTCGAAAAAGCGATCGATTTTATGAATCCGTTATTTTTTTTTATTTAAAAACTTTGCAAACTAGATAAAAATAACTGGGAATACTATGTAGTATTAATAAAAAAAAAAGAGTTGGTACACGAAATACCAGATTCGAGTCAAGTACACAAAGAACTGGTTGAATCAAAAAAATGTTGTTTAAAGTTCGATTTTTTTTTAAGAGGGAAATATGAATGTGTTATCATGTTCCATTAACGCACCTAACGGTTTATACGATATATCCGGTGTGGAAGTAGGCCAACATTTCTATTGGCAAATAAGCGGTTTCCAAGTCCACGGCCAAGTACTTATTACTTCTTGGGTTGTAATTGCTATCTTATTAGGTTCAGCTACTATCGCTGTTCGGAATCCACAAACCATTCCCACTGGGGGTCAGAATTTCTTTGAATATGTTCTTGAATTCATTCGAGATGTGAGTAAAACCCAAATCGGAGAAGAATACGGTCCTTGGGTTCCTTTTATTGGAACGATGTTTCTATTTATTTTTGTTTCTAATTGGTCGGGAGCTCTTTTACCTTGGAAAATCATAGAATTACCTCATGGAGAGTTGGCCGCACCAACAAATGATATAAATACTACTGTTGCGTTGGCTTTACTTACGTCAGGGGCATATTTCTATGCAGGTCTTACCAAAAAAGGATTAAGCTATTTCGGGAAATATATTCAACCGACCCCAATCCTTTTACCCATTAATATCTTAGAAGATTTCACAAAGCCCTTATCACTTAGTTTCCGACTTTTCGGGAATATCTTAGCAGATGAATTAGTAGTTGTTGTTCTTGTTTCTTTAGTACCTTCAGTAGTTCCGATCCCGGTCATGTTCCTTGGATTATTTACAAGTGGGATTCAAGCTCTTATTTTTGCAACTTTAGCTGCGGCTTATATAGGTGAATCCATGGAAGGCCATCATTGAAATAGTCTTTTTTTAGTTTAGCACCAAGTAATCTATGTATGGTTCCAAATTTTATTTTAAGGAATACAAATTTTATTTGCCCATTTACATTCATTCTAGTTGGTCTGACTATACCTATAAATATAAGGGATAAAAAAAGGGATTCCTAAAAAAAAAAGATTTATTCTAGAATACGATTGAATCTAATGGTTTACGCGATGGAAGAAAGATATGTATATATTAGATAGTAACTAGATATATATTATGTATATGCACTAAAAATAGAAATTGCATTTTAGCTACTACTGTCTGATAGAAGTCTTTTCGTATGGTATGGTTGTGACTGTAAATTCGCTGAATAAAGAGATGAACTAAAGAAAAGATGGAAGAATTTAAATAACAGTCCAGAAGAAGAACGAAAGTGCTATGGATTCACAAAGACTCTATATATAGAAAAGAAAAAAAAAGAGCTATTCTATTGAAGTAATTCGGATGATTCAATAATAATATTAGTTCAGTTCGTAATGACTTCGCCTGCATGAATCTTCTTGATGGAAAAAGAAAAAAATGCATTGCTTGATTGTATCATTAACCATTTCTTTTTGTTGGTACGAGGAACTTATCATGAATCCACTGATTTCTGCTGCTTCCGTTATTGCTGCTGGATTGGCTGTAGGGCTTGCTTCTATTGGTCCTGGAGTTGGCCAAGGGACTGCTGCGGGACAAGCTGTAGAAGGTATCGCGAGACAGCCCGAGGCAGAGGGAAAAATAAGAGGTACTCTATTGCTTAGTCTAGCTTTTATGGAAGCTTTAACGATTTATGGATTGGTTGTAGCATTAGCCCTTTTATTTGCGAATCCTTTTGTTTAATCGTTTTTTTTTATTGCCTTGTCATTTTCTTTTTCAAATTCGATCCAGATTTAACCCCTAGAATTTCTTTTTTTTGATAAAATAACCTACGGGAAGGGCTGATTTGCGGATGAGGAATTAGCATACTGACTCCCTTTCATCCTTCCCTTGGTGGTCCACACGAAATTTTTTTTAATGAGGTGTTTCAACAATTAAGGGGGAATTCATACTTTAGAACTCAAATTGTTTTTTCATTCGCCAAAAAGAAGAAATAAAAGAGCGCGATAAGGTGATGAAAAACAAACTCTGGTTTTTTTTTAGTCTATCTATAATATAAGAATAAGAGGAGATTCCATGAAAAATGTAACCGATTCTTTCGTTTTTTTGGACT